AATCAAATATAAATTTATTGTTATTAAATATATGTGGGGGTGTTGCATAATAAAAATTTACGCAGGAAAATCAGGAGATTAGTAAACCCTTCCATTTAATTTGATTAAATGGGTTGCTTATCTTGGGGTGTTGCATAATAAAAATTTACGCAGGAAAATCAGGAGATTAGTAAACCCTTCCATTTAATTTGATTAAATGGGTTGCTTATCTTGGGGTGTTGCATAATAAAAATTTACGCAGGAAAATCAGGAGATTAGTAAACCCTTCCATTTAATTTGATTAAATGGGTTGCTTATCTTGGGGTGTTGCATAATAAAAATTTACGCAGGAAAATCAGGAGATTAGTAAACCCTTCCATTTAATTTGATTAAATGGGTTGCTTATCTTGGGGTGTTGCATAATAAAAATTTACACAGGAAAATCAGGAGATTAGTAAACCCTTCCATTTAATTTGATTAAATGGGTTGCTTATCTTGGGGTGTTGCATAATAAAAATTTACGCAGGAAAATCAGGAGATTAGTAAACCCTTCCATTTAATTTGATTAAATGGGTTGCTTATCTTGGGGTGTTGCATAATAAAAATTTACGCAGGAAAATCAGGAGATTAGTAAACCCTTCCATTTAATTTGATTAAATGGGTTGCTTATCTTGGGGTGTTGCATAATAAAAATTTACGCAGGAAAATCAGGATATATTAGGGATATATTAGGGATATATTAGGGATATATTAGGGATATATTAGGGATATATTAGGGATATATTAGGGATATATTAGGGATATATTAGGGATATATTAGGGATATATTAGGGATATATTAGGGATATATTAGGGATATATCAGGGATATATCAGGGATATATCAGGGATATATCAGGGATATATCAGGGAGATATCAGGGAGATATCAGGGAGATATCAGGGAGATATCAGGGTAACTACTCAGATGCACATTTGCTCTGTGGACCTTCCAGAAAATCTAACAGTTCTTAATCCCGGGGGGGGTATTAAGGATTACTGGTAGAATAATCAATGGGGGGGGTAAGGGGGGGGTAGCGGGAAAAATTGGGTAACTACTCAGATGCACATTTGCTCTGTGGACCTTCCAGAAAATCTAACAGTTCTTAATCCCGGGGGGGGTATTAAGGATTACTGGTAGAATAATCAATGGGGGGGGTAAGGGGGGGGTAGCGGGAAAATTTTTGTAATTTTTAAACAAAATTTTTTGAAAAAGTTGCAAAGGGGGGGGAAATAGGAGTATAGGGGATTTCAATAGATCGTCAATAAATATGTCTTACGAGCATGCAGAGATGTCCGGGGGATAACATAGATTAGAGGTACATCAATTATAGCTCTTTGCCCTACCCTGTTTATATGTCCGCCTTTGCTGTCCATGGGAAGGGTAGGTGAACACTGCTGAGTGGGTGCCCTGTAGTGTAATTTTGGAGATGAATCTCAGAGTGAAACCACCCTGAGCTTGCTGATGAATTCTAAAACTTCAAAATAGTCCGGGCCGCTCTTGATTTCATTGAGTGGCCTGAGCTTGTATTAGGGTCTTTCGCGCTTAAAACTCTTATAAGCCTTTTAAGCAGCTTCAGTAGGTTAGATTTATCTGTGGGTCCATAGATTCGGTTCCGTCAGAAGTCTCATGAAAAGTGAGAAATTGGTCTACTTATTTCCTGATCCCGGTAGAGTGTATCTACGAGTTGTACGTAATTCAGTCATTGAGTTGCCCGATTTTAGGTTAGATGGATTGACGTTATGTCAAATAACGCAGTAATATTGGTAGATAATATTCAGGGATTATAATAATAGGAGATGAATAGATATTCTGGAGAAAAAGACACTTCTTTTTCTTACAAATAGTTATTGTTATTGATAATATCCTATGATAGTTAAATATCAGAATCAATGGTATTTAATATTCATGATTTAATACAAGTGAAGGTCTTACTTTCTATAAATGAATGATACATTCATTTTTGTGGTAGAAGAGGTATGTAAAATTTAAAGGTGTTAAATTATACAGTTCATCTGATTTTCATACATTAAAAATTTATTCTTGTGGGATGAGGATATAGAGGTGGATTAAGATTTGGATATGATCTGCATATACTAAAGCAAGGGAAGGTCCGATAAAGTAGGCATAGTTAAGGCGCTGGCAATCATTATGGGTATCAAATTTCAGTTAAGTGGTATTAATCAGTTGGTGATTAATAATCCGTGCTTAATGGTAAAGATAAGAATGTATTAAATAATATAATGTATTCTTCTAGAATTGTTGTCTAGCATTCATTATTATTGGAAAATGATTATGTAAAAATTATCATTAAGAATTACTCAGTACATACATTTTATTTCTAAGTAGTATATGTAATTCTGAAGTTCATTTAAAAAATTATAATTGTACTAGAAATAAGTTAATGTTTATTATACATAGTATGATGGGGTAAATAAATTAATGCTTATTATACATAGTATGATGGGGTAAATAAATTAATGCTTATTATACATAGTATGATGGGGTAAATAAATTAATGCTTATTATACATAGTATGATGGGGTAAATAAATTAATGCTTATTATACATAGTATGATGGGGTAAATAAATTAATGCTTATTATACATAGTATGATGGGGTAAATAAATTAATGCTTATTATACATAGTATGATGGGGTAAATAAATTAATGCTTATTATACATAGTATGATGGGGTAAATAAATTAATGCTTATTATACATAGTATGATGGGGTAAATAAATTAATCACTCATGTAAGTCAATGTGAGGATTACTATTAATGTAAGAAGTACTGATGTTAAATATGTTTTAATCTTCCCTGTCTGTGCCTGTTGTAGGGTGTTTATGGCAGGTTTTTGTGCGTGTATAATACTTGTTGCTTTGGTTTTGAGGATGTAGGTTTCAATTGTGAATGAGATTGCTTGGCCGGCAATGTGGAGGATGGTTTTTGCGCTGAGTCGGTGAATTAAGAAGTTATATAACATTGGGTCTAGTAGTTTTGTGGTAGATCGTTTTATCAGTGCTGGTGTTTTGTTAATGTCCAGTGCAAGGGAGAATGCTAGGATGGTCAGTACGCTAGCGGCAAGTTTGTTAGACAATGATATAGTGTGGATAATGGGGGTGTTGGGGGTGAGCAGGGAAAAGATTATTACCCCTGCAAAGACGCTTCCGTAAGCTAGGCGAATGATTGGGGCCACGGCGGATATGTTTATTGATTCATCAATTAATGTTGTTGGGTTAATTGAACGGGTGTTGTTGAGGGAGATAAAGTAGATTAGTCGTGTGGAGTATACTGCGGTAAATGCGGTAGCCACTAATGTTAAAATAAGCGCGATAGTGTTAGTGTAGGAATTATTTATTGTTTCGATGATAGCGTCTTTGGAGTAGAAGGCAGATAGAAAGGGTGTGCCTATAAGGGCTAGCGAACCAATTAAGAAGGCGGTGGTTGTTATTGGTAAGATGTTGTGGAGTCCACCTATCTTTCGGATATCTTGTTCATCATTTAAGGTATGGATAAATAGGCCGGCGCAGAGGAACAACATTGCTTTGAAGAATGCGTGGGTGCAGATATGGAAAAATGCGAGATGTGGTTGGTTGATGCCAATGGCTACTATTATTAAGCCTAATTGGCTTGATGTTGAATGGGCAATAATCTTTTTAATATCATTTTGTGGTAGCGCTGAAGCAGCAGCATAAAAGGTGGATAGGGCTCCTAAACAGAGACAGGTTGTAAGGGCAGTTGGGTTTTGGGCAATTATAGGGTGAATTCGGATCATTAAGAAAATTCCGGCAACAACTATAGTACTTGAGTGAAGTAGGGCAGAGACTGGGGTAGGGCCTTCTATGGCTGCGGCTAGCCAAGGGTGAAGTCCGAATTGAGCAGATTTGCTTGCGGCTGCAATAATAAAGGCTATAAGAATCGGTGTGGGGGCGCAAAACGAGTATATGGTTTGTATGTTGGTGAGTATTAGTTCTTTAAGTGCTCAGCAAAAAATTATTAAAAATCCGATGTCCCCAATTCGATTATACAGGACTGCTTGTACTGCTGCTGTTGCGGCGTTGGCGCGTCCGTGGAATCAGCCGATAAGTAAATAGGACATGATCCCTACGCCTTCTCACCCAATAAAAAGAGTAAATAGGTTGCCGGCGGAAACGAGGATAATTATTGCTACAAGGAAAATGAGTAGGTATTTTATAAAAATGTTGAGGTTTGGGTCAGAGTGTATATATCAAGTTGAAAATTCTAGGATGCTTCAAGATACGAAGAGGGCTACGGTTATGAATAGAAGCGAATATGAATCAAATTGAATTATAATAGGAATAGGGGATGCGTTTAATGAGAGTCATGGTAGAGTAAAGTTTCAGGCTCATCAGTGTGTATAGAACGTTAGGGATAAAAATGTCAGTGATAAAAAAAAGGCTGTTTTAATTGCAGTTTTTACAGTTATAAAGAATTTTGCTTTTCCAAGTCATAATAGCGGAGCGAGTAATGTGATAAAAATAGTAAGTGCGGGGGCCATAAGGGGTTGTTAAAGAGTTTAAGGGGTTTAATATACCGAGTGGGCATTTATTGGGGGTTTGTGGTGTATATAGGTAATATAAATAAGACAGTAGTATAAATTGGTGTGAGGTCATTCGGGTTATATTGTGTATAATAATGTATGGGGGGTAAAAGGAGTTGGGACTAGGGGAAATAGGTATATTCATTGGTAGCGGGGAGATAATTGGCTGTACGTTTGCTCTTGTGTCCAAGAAATTCAATGGCTTAATAATGGTGTAAAGGAGATAATAATTACTCAGATGCACATTTGCTCTGTGGACCTTCCAGAAAATCTAACAGTTCTTAATCCCGGGGGGGGTATTAAGGATTACTGGTAGAATAATCAATGGGGGGGGTAAGGGGGGGGTAGCGGGAAAAATTGGGTAACTACTCAGATGCACATTTGCTCTGTGGACCTTCCAGAAAATCTAACAGTTCTTAATCCCGGGGGGGGTATTAAGGATTACTGGTAGAATAATCAATGGGGGGGGTAAGGGGGGGGTAGCGGGAAAATTTTTGTAATTTTTAAACAAAATTTTTTGAAAAAGTTGCAAAGGGGGGGGAAATAGGAGTATAGGGGATTTCAATAGATCGTCAATAAATATGTCTTACGAGCATGCAGAGATGTCCGGGGGATAACATAGATTAGAGGTACATCAATTATAGCTCTTTGCCCTACCCTGTTTATATGTCCGCCTTTGCTGTCCATGGGAAGGGTAGGTGAACACTGCTGAGTGGGTGCCCTGTAGTGTAATTTTGGAGATGAATCTCAGAGTGAAACCACCCTGAGCTTGCTGATGAATTCTAAAACCTCAAAATAGTCCGGGCCGCTCTTGATTTCATTGAGTGGCCTGAGCTTGTATTAGGGTCTTTCGCGCTTAAAACTCTTATAAGCCTTTTAAGCAGCTTCAGTAGGTTAGATTTATCTGTGGGTCCATAGATTCGGTTCCGTCAGAAGTCTCATGAAAAGTGAGAAATTGGTCTACTTATTTCCTGATCCCGGTAGAGTGTATCTACGAGTTGTACGTAATTCAGTCATTGAGTTGCCCGATTTTAGGTTAGATGGATTGACGTTATGTCAAATAACGCAGTAATATTGGTAGATAATATTCAGGGATTATAATAATAGGAGATGAATAGATATTCTGGAGAAAAAGACACTTCTTTTTCTTACAAATAGTTATTGTTATTGATAATATCCTATGATAGTTAAATATCAGAATCAATGGTATTTAATATTCATGATTTAATACAAGTGAAGGTCTTACCTTCTATAAATGAATGATACATTCATTTTTGTGGTAGAAGAGGTATGTAAAATTTAAAGGTGTTAAATTATACAGTTCATCTGATTTTCATACATTAAAAATTTATTCTTGTGGGATGAGGATATAGAGGTGGATTAAGATTTGGATATGATCTGCATATACTAAAGCAAGGGAAGGTCCGATAAAGTAGGCATAGTTAAGGCGCTGGCAATCATTTTGGGTATCAAATTTCAGTTAAGTGGTATTAATCAGTTGGTGATTAATAATCCGTGCTTAATGGTAAAGATAAGAATGTATTAAATAATATAATGTATTCTTCTAGAATTGTTGTCTAGCATTCATTATTATTGGAAAATGATTATGTAAAAATTATCATTAAGAATTACTCAGTACATACATTTTATTTCTAAGTAGTTATATGTAATTCTGAAGTTCATTTAAAAAATTATAATTGTACTAGAAATAAGTTAATGTTTATTATACATAGTATGATGGGGTAAATAAATTAATGCTTATTATACATAGTATGATGGGGTAAATAAATTAATGCTTATTATACATAGTATGATGGGGTAAATAAATTAATGCTTATTATACATAGTATGATGGGGTAAATAAATTAATGCTTATTATACATAGTATGATGGGGTAAATAAATTAATGCTTATTATACATAGTATGTTTTCACCCCATAAGCTTATTTTCTGCTGTGCCCATTAATGGTAGAAGTAAGATAAAGACGATAAAGTACAGGCCTGAGGCTAATTGGCCAATTACAATAAATGGGTCTTCTACTGGTTGGCCTCCAATTCATGTTAAAATAATTGTATTAGCAACTAGGGTTCAGAAAAGGATTTTGGTTATTGGGCGGAACATTATAGACCGTTGATTAGATGTATTGGTAAGTGGTACAAAAAGTAGGACGACGATAGATAAGAGAAGTGCTAATACCCCCCCCAATTTGTTGGGGATTGAGCGCAAGATGGCGTAGGCAAAGAGGAAATATCACTCTGGTTTAATGTGCGGGGGCGTAACTAGTGGGTTAGCTGGGGTAAAGTTGTCTGGATCGCCGAGAAGGTTTGGGTTGAGGGTAGATAGAAGGGCTAAGGAGGTTAGCATAATGGTGAAGCCCAAGATATCCTTGTAAGAAAAATATGGGTGGAATGGGATTTTGTCCAGGTTTGAGCTTAGGCCTGTTGGATTTGATGAACCTGTTTGGTGAAGGAATAGAAGGTGCATTATGCTCGCGCCTATAATTGCGAACGGTAAAATGAAGTGGAAGGTAAAGAATCGTGTTAAGGTTGCATTATCTACTGAAAAGCCGCCTCAGATTCATTGAACAAGAGTATTTCCAACATAAGGGGCTGCGGATATTAAATTTGTAATCACTGTGGCACCTCAAAATGACATCTGTCCTCATGGAAGGACGTAGCCTACGAAGGCGGTAGCTATTACTAGGAAGAGAAGTACAACACCAATGTTTCATGTTTCTTTAAAATTAAATGAGCCGTAGTATAGGCCACGACCAATATGTAAATAGATACAAATAAAGAAGAATGATGCGCCATTGGCATGAAGATTTCGCAACAATCATCCATAATTTACGTCACGGCATACATGGGCGATAGAGGAAAATGCAAGTGATGTGTCTGCGGTATAGTGCATTGCGAGGAATAAGCCCGTTGCAACTTGAGCAACGAGGCATACCCCTAACAGGGACCCAAAATTCCACCAGACGGATAAGTTGGCTGGGGTTGGAAGGTCAATAAATGAATTATTAATAATTTTAATGGCTGGGTGAGCTTTTCGTATTGCGGGGGTCATAAAGGTTCTTGAAGTTGATTACAGCGGTAGTTTTTCGGACTACAGGTCTAGGTTAGAACCCTGGCAGGAATTATGATTGCTGAGATGAGTTTATTGTTAGGGTTATTGGCTGTGGCGTCCAACCCTTCTCCATTTTTTGCTGCTTTAGGTCTAGTGTGAGGAGCGGGTGCTGGGTGTTTTGTCTTGCTTAAGAGTGGGCTTGGGTTTTTATCTTTGGTGTTGTTCTTAATTTATTTGGGGGGAATAATAGTGGTGTTTGCTTATTGTTCAGCTCTAGTGGCTGAGCCTTACCCAGAGGCGTGGGGTAGTCATACAGTGCTTTATTATATCTTTTTATATTGTTTAGTGGTGTTGGTGGGTATGGCCTTAATTGGGGGTGTGTGAGGCAACATAAAATACACTATGGGTCGTGACTTAATTTTGTTTGAGTGATGAGGCGTTGCCGAATTGTTAAGTGCTGGGGGGTGAATATTAATTTGTTGTGGTTGGGGGTTACTTCTTACTCTGTTTGTTGTTTTAGAGGTTGTGCGGGGTCATAATGTGGGGGCTCTACGTGCAGTAAGGTTCGAGTGGGCCGCGGGATCGAACCGCGGTGATAAGTAGTTAGCAGTACTCATTAGCTCCAGCCATACTCGGTGAACAGAAGGGGATAAGCCTTCATTGTTAGAGCCACAGCCTAATGTTTTGGTTAAACTATGTCCACAAAATATAATTAAATTTGGCTTAGTAATTAGTAGGAGGGCTGGCAGAATGTGTAAGAACAGAAGTGTATGTTCTCGTGTGCTAAATGGGAAAAGGGTCTTAATATGATTTGGCAGTGGCCCACGTTGAGTGGCTCATAAAATATACAGGGTATATGCCGTAGTAAAAATTAGGTTTAATACAACAAACATAAAAGTGATGGGGGATCAGTTAAATAGGGAGGCCATAATTAGGAATTCCCCTGCGAAACTAATTGAGGGGGGGAGAGCAATATTAAAGAGGGCTATAATTAGTCACCATGTTCAACCCAAGGGGAAAATTAAGATTATTCCTCGAATAACAATTATTGTACGTGAATTTGTACGTTCATAAGCTGTATTTGCTAGGCAGAACAATGCTGATGACGACAGTCCATGTGCAATTATTATAATTATTGCTCCTGAGTAACTTCATGGTGTGGCAATTAATGTTGCGGTAATCACTAAGTTTATGTGGCTAACAGAAGACATGGCAATCAGTGACTTTAAGTCAGTTTGCCGGAGGCAGAGTAGTGCCGTTATCAGAACTCCTATAATAGCAATTATTATAATTGGGGTGGTTTTGCTTAAGAAAAAATTAGGTAAAATAAAAGATGTCCGTAAAATTCCGTAGCCGCCTAGTTTTAGTAGAGTTCCTGCTAAAACTATGGAGCCGGCAATGGGGGCTTCAACATGGGCTTTAGGAAGTCATAAGTGAAGGCAGTATATTGGTAATTTAACTAAAAATGCTGCATTATATATTGCTCAAAACAGTCCCGGGAAAGTTGTTTCGGGTTGTAGGAGCGATATAGTTTTTAAGTACATTGGCAGAACTGAGCCGGATATAGCATATAATTTAATAAGCCAGATTATTAGAGGTACAGCACCTATCATAGTATAGAATGCTAAGTACATGCCCGCCTCTAGGCGTCGCTCTTGTGCGCCCCAGCGGGTAATAATAATTATAGTTGGGATTAAGGATGCCTCAAAAAAAAGGAAAAACAGTATTAAGTCAGATGTAGAGAAAGCTAAGAGCGTTGTTAATTGAAGAAATGTGCTATTGGCAATGTATATGCGTTGGCGATTAATGGGCTCAAGGCTAAGCTTGCTTTGGCTTGCTAATATTGTTAAGGGAAACAGTCAACATGTTAAGATTGCTAGCGGGCCGGAAATGTGGTCAATAGTAAATATAGAGTTAGAAAATGAAAAATTTTGGCTCATAAATCAGAGCAAAGACAAGAAAGCAATCAAAAAACTTTGCTTGGTTGTGATTAACCATAAGTTTTTGGGGGGGGCAAAAGCAGCGGTCAAAAAGATCGCGATTCAGGAGAAAATTAAAATTAACATTGCAGTAGATTTAAGGTCGTAAGATTGTCATTGCCATGGGATCGATATGTGGCTACTATAAGTGCAAGCCCTAATGCTGCCCCGCAGGCGGATATTGAAAGAAGGAGAATCGGGAAAATGTATGCGGCTAGGGCCAGACTATTGGGGCAAAGGCTTAAGGCAATATAGGTTACTAATATTAACCCCTCCAGGCATAAGAGGGCCGAAAGTAAGTGTATTCGGTGGGCCGCTAGGCCTATGAGGGTAATAAGATACATGGTGGACAAAAGGTATATCATAAAAGGTGCTATGGGGTTAAACCATAATTAACTGAGCCGAAATCAGGTGTCTTTATTAGACTAGCGCCTCATTCTGCTCACTCTAGGCCGTCTTGAAGTCATTCATACATGAACCCGGCAGTCAATAATAAAAGAACGACAATAGCTCAAACCATAACTGGGACTGGGGATGGGAGTTGAATTGCTCATGGTAGAGGTAATAGAAGGGCGATTTCTAAATCAAAGAGCAGAAACAGAATAGCTACGAGGAAGAAGCGTATGGAATATGGTAGTCGGGCTGAGCCTAATGGGTCAAATCCGCATTCGTAGGGTGAGAGTTTTTCTGTGTCCGGGAGCAGAGTTGCTAGCCAGAAGCTGGCGCCAGCTAAAATAACTGACAGTAAAAGTGTAACCAGCAAGAACGCAAGCATTATTTTTCCCTGGGCTTAAACCAGGACTTAATGAGTGGAAGTCATTTGTACAATTATACTAAAAAAATAAAAGCCTCATCAGTAAATTGAGATAAATAGGAACAGTCATACTACGTCGACGAAATGCCAGTATCATGCTGCTCCTTCAAATCCGAAGTGGTGCTGGGCGGTAAAGTGGTTAAATATTTGACGTAACAGGCACGTAAAGAGGAATACAGTTCCAATAATAACGTGAAGTCCGTGGAAACCTGTCGCAACAAAAAATGTAGTGCCATAGACCCCATCTGCAAGGGTAAACGGGGCTTCATAATATTCTATGGCTTGTAAGGCAGTAAAATAAATGCCAAGCAGGATTGTCAGGGTGAGTGCTTGGATCATATTTTTTTTGTCCCCCTGTATAACACTATGGTGAGCTCAGGTTACTGATACCCCAGAGGCCAATAGGACTGCAGTATTAAGTAGAGGAACTTCGAAAGGGTTTAGAGGGGTAATTCCTGTTGGTGGTCACACTTCCCCCACATCAGGGGTTGGGGCGAGGCTAGCGTTATAAAAGGCTCAAAAGAATCCTATAAAGAAAAAAATTTCGGAGGTAATAAATAAAATTATTCCGTATCGGAGGCCCTTTTGGACTGGCGTGGTGTGGTGACCTTGAAATGTCCCTTCGCGGATCACGTCCCGCCATCATTGGAGTATTGTTAAAAGTATCAGCGTTATGCCAAGTGCTATTGTAATAATTGAGTTAAAGTGAAATCATATGGCCAGACCGCAGGTTAGAAGGAAGGCAGCTGAAGCGCCGGTCAAGGGTCATGGGCTGGGGTTTACTATGTGAAAAGCATGTGCTTGGTGGTCCATAAGTGTTCTCGTGTAAGTAAAGGCTAAATAAAAGCACAAATACGTAGGCTTGAATTATGGCTACTGCAATCTCTAGAATAGTTAGGAGAATAAGTACCATAAATGAAATTAAGGAGACGATAGTTGAAAATGGGATAATAAATATAGTGGCTGCAGCGATTAGTTGAATGAGCAGATGTCCGGCGGTCAAGTTTGCTATTAGGCGTACGCCTAATGCGATTGGGCGGATTAACAAGCTAATTGTTTCGATAAAAATTAAAATAGGGGTTAATGGGTTGGGCGTGCCTTCGGGTAAGAAGTGAGCTAATGATGCAGAAAATTGATTACGAAAGCCAACAATTACTGTTGCAAGTCATAATGGGATGGCTAGCCCTAAATTTAATGGCAGTTGGGTTGTAGGGGTAAATGTATACGGGAGTAGCCCTATGAGGTTTATCCCGAGTAAAAAGATTATTATGGTAACAATTAAAAGTGCCCACTTATGGGCGGGTTTGTTTATAGGCGTAAGAATATGTTTTGTGAAGGCAGTTAAGAATAGCGTTTGGATAGTAATTAGGCGGTTTGAAAGTAGTCGGTCAGCTGGGGATAAAAATAGAAGTCATGGAAAAAGTATTGCAATAAGGATTAAAGGGACGCCAAATAGGGTTGGGGGTGTAAATTGGTTAAATAAGCTCCCTATCAAGGTCATCACTTCCGCGGTTTCCGCGGTCGAGAGTTTATTGGGGAAATTATACGGTACATCATATAATTTTTAAGCATTACACCAAATGCGATTGTGAGGATGGCTCAGGCGGCTGTAAAGGTAAAAAAGCAGAGTGTTTTAACCATTCATTAAGGGTGGGTGGAAATCACCTATCTACAGCTTAAAAGGCTGTCGCGTACCATATAGCTTCTTAATGAAACGTTAGGAGTCCTGTATTTCTAAAATTCATGGCAGAAAGTTAAGGATTGGTAGAGCTTCTACTACAATTGGTATAAAGCTATGATTTGCACCACAAATTTCTGAGCATTGGCCATAGTATACGCCCGGGTGGGCTACTAAGATAGATGCTTGATTTAATCGTCCTGGAATTGCGTCAGTTTTAATTCCTAGTGAGGGGAGGGCCCAGGAGTGAAGTACATCATCTGCAGTAATTAAAATTCGAGTTAGCGTCCCTGTGGGAATAACTATTCGATTATCTACTTCTAGTAATCGAAATAGGCCGGGATCTAATTCTTTTGTGGGTAATATATATGAGTCAAACCCAATTGCGTCAAAATCTGAATACTCATAAGTTCAATATCATTGATGGCCAATAGTTTTAACAGTTAAGTCAGGTGAAGAGATTTCGTCCATTAAGTAGAGAATTCGTAATGATGGTAGGGCAATAACGATTAAGATTACTGCCGGCATAATAGTTCATACTATTTCAATTTCTTGTGCGTCTATTATGTTAGTGCTAAATAGTTTAGATGATATTAATGAAATAATAATATATATTACTAATGTGCTAATTAAAAGCACTGCTATTAGCGTATGATCGTGGAAGTGAATTAACTCTTCCATAATAGGGGATGCGGCGTCTTGGAGGCCAAATTGTATGGGGTGTGCCATAAAGGAACACAAGGGTCTCACTTGTAAGTTTACCTTGACAAGGTAATATTATGTTTTAATTAGTGCCTTCAAGAAAGTGACAGAAGGGTCATGTGCCTGGCTTGAAATCAGGTTATGAGGGTTCAACTCCTTCCTTTCTCGATTAGCTTTACAGAGAATGTTGATTCTTCAAATGTATGGTGAACGGGGGGAAATCCTAATGTTCACTCCACATTTGAAGCAGTTAAATCCGAGTAAAGGAATAGCCGCTTAGATGAGAATGCCTCTCAGACAATAAAAATTATTACTACTACTGCAATGAATGAAATTACAGAACCAATAGAGGAGGCGGTGTTTCATAATGTATATGCGTCTGGGTAGTCTGAGTAGCGTCGCGGCATGCCGGCAAGCCCTAGAAAATGCTGAGGAAAAAATGTTAAGTTTACACCAGTAAACATAATTACAAATTGAATTTTTGTTCAGGTGTCATGGAGTTTATAGCCAGTAAATAAAGGGAATCAGTGCACAAAGCCTGCTATAATGGCGAAAACTGCGCCCATCGATAATACATAGTGGAAGTGTGCAACAACATAATATGTGTCGTGTAGGACAATATCAATTGAAGAATTAGCAAGTACTACTCCTGTTAGGCCCCCGACGGTAAAAAGGAAAATAAAGCCTAGGGCTCAGAGCATTGCTGCGTCCCATTTAATGACCCCGCCGTGCATTGTAGCTAATCAGCTAAACACTTTTACTCCAGTTGGAATAGCAATAATCATTGTGGCTGAGGTGAAGTATGCTCGTGTGTCTACGTTAAGATCTGTGGTAAATATGTGGTGAGCTCATACGATAAAGCCAAGAAAGCCGATTGATAGTATAGCTCAAACTATTCCCATATACCCGAACGGCTCCTTTTTGTACGAGTAGAATGCGACAACGTGTGAGATGATGCCAAATCCTGGGAGAATGAGAATATAGACCTCCGGGTGGCCAAAGAACCAAAATAAATGTTGGTAGAGAACTGGGTCGCCACCTCCCGCTGGGTCAAAGAAGGTTGTGTTTAGATTACGATCTGTAAGGAGTATAGTAATCCCTGCTGCTAGCACTGGGAGTGAAAGAAGAAGTAAAACAGCAGTAATAAGGACGGATCAAACGAATAAGGGCGTCTGATATTGTGTTAGTGATGCCGGTTTCATGTTCAAAATAGTTGTAATGAAGTTAATTGCCCCTAGAATTGATGACACACCAGCAAGGTGTAAAGAAAAAATAGCTAGATCAACGGAGGGGCCTGCGTGGGCTAGGTTCCCAGCTAGAGGAGGGTACACTGTTCACCCTGTTCCGACGCCGGCTTCAACTGTTGATGAGGCAAGGAGAAGGAAAAATGATGGCGGGAGGAGCCAAAAACTTATATTGTTTATACGTGGGAAGGCCATGTCTGGGGCGCCAAGCATTAGTGGGACCAGTCAATTACCGAAACCACCGATAAGAATTGGCATAACCATAAAGAAGATTATTACGAACGCATGGGCAGTAACAATAACATTATAGATCTGATCATCGCCGAGCAAAGTGCCAGGTTGGGATAGTTCAGCGCGAATTAGCAGACTTAGGGCGGTACCAATTATGCCCGCTCAGGCGCCGAAGACAAAGTATAATGTGCCAATGTCTTTATGGTTGGTAGAAAAGAATCAGCGGGTAATTATCACAGGTAGAGTGGCCGAGCAGGCGGTGGGTTGTAGCCCCAAAGACAGAGGTGTGAGCCCTCTCTCTACCAGGCCCGCGGGGTGTTACATGTGCGGGTGCAAACCGCAAGAAGCAGAAGAAGTTCTGCCGGGGCTTCTCCCGTTTCCCCCCTAGACGGGAGAAGTAGAATGAAGCTCGCTGGATAGAGTGTTTAGCTGTTAACTAAAATCTTACGGGATCGAGGCCCGTCTTTCTAGAAGGGCTTTATTTTAATTTAAAAAGTTTGAGTTGCATTCAATAAATGTAGGTTAATATCCTACAAGTCCTACAGAAATTAAGAGGGTTTAACTCTTACTTAAGGCTTTGAAGGCCTTCGGGCTATAATTATCCTAAATTTCTATAAAAAAAGAATGACTGTTGGTATTAATAGTATAGTGAAAATTGCAAGGTTATTAGATAGTGCTGTGAGGGAGTTAGTTTTTGTTGGCATGTGTCATAGGCTATTGGTGGAGGATGTATTTGGGGATGAAATTATAACCATAATGTAGGTGAGACGTAAATAAAAGAACAGGGCTAGGAGTGAGGCCAGCATTGCTAAGGATACAAGAATAATTATGTTTTGTTTAACTAATTCCAAGGAAATTATTAATTTGGGCATAAATCCTGTAAGGGGTGGGAGGCCCGCTAAGGAGAGTAGCGTAAGCATGGAAAGGGCGGCTAATGCTGGTGTTTTTGTTCATAAAATGGAAATGTCTAGTATTTTTGTGGAGTGCGTAGTGATTAAGAGGAGAAATATTGCTGTTGTTATAATAATATATAGAATAAAATTGAATTCTGTTAAATAATGATTAAATTTTAGAACTAAAATTATTCAGCCGAGATGACCAATTGATGAAAATGCTAGAATTTTCCGTATCTGTGTTTGGTTAATTCCGCCTCAGCCCCCGATAAAGATTGATAGTGTACCAATTGAAACGGCTATATAAATGTTAATGTGGTGTGAAAACTGAAGAAGAAGTGTTATTGGGGCAATTTTTTGCCATGTTGAGATAATTAGTCCGGTAACTAGTGGGGTACCCTGGAGAACTTCAGGGAGTCAGAAGTGTAGGGGGGCTAAGCCGAGTTTTATTATTAGGGCTAATGTTAAGATGATTGTTGTATGATCAGAGGCAGAAGTGATGGATCATTGTCCTGTGGTCCATGCATTTATTACTGCTGAAAATAAGACTAGAATTGAGGCCGTTGCTTGTGTTAAGAAGTACTTTGTAGCGGCTTCAATGGCCCGTGGGTGTGGAGTTTTAGTAATAATTGGGATAATAGCTAATGTATTAATTTCTAAACCAATTCAAGCGAGCAGTCAGTGGTGACTTAATAGAGTAATTGTTGTGCCAATTGAGAGGCTAAGTAAAAATATGGAATAAGCTAGCGGATAAATTAGTAAGAGAAGGATTTTAACCAACATTGTTGGGGTATGGGCCCAAAAGCTTTTTTAGCTGATCTTACTAAAGAGGAGCAAGGTGGAATAGCGAAGGGTTTTGATCCCTTAGACGTAGGTTCAACTCCTATCTCTTTAAGGAAGTGATGGGGTTTGAACCCATGTTGGTCTCCCTATCAAGGAGGTCCTTATCTTTCGGGCACGCTTCCATATTATGGGTGGAGAAAGTAAAGTTGAGATAGGCATAGAGATAAAGATTATTGTGGCGGCAATGGTAATGGGTAAAAAGTTTTTCCATGCAAGGTGTATAAGTTGGTCATATCGAAATCGTGGGTATGAGGCACGAATTCATAAAAAATAAATGGATAGGGATGATGCTTTTAGTATAAGAAAAATTGTTGATAGCGTTTTAAGTAATATTGCGGCTCCGAGGAATAAAATAGTTGATAAGGTATTTATTATAAGGATGTTAGCATATTCGGCTAAGAAAAATAGGGCAAATGGGCCACTTGCGTACTCTACATTAAACCCTGAGACAAGCTCTGATTCTCCCTCTGTTAAATCAAATGGGGCTCGGTTTGTCTCGGCCAGTGTAGTAATATATCATATGAGTGCCATTGGTCATATAGGAAGAAGTAATCATAGTTGTTGTTGTGTAATATTAAAAGTGGTGAGGGAAAAACCTCCGGCTAAAAAGATTGAGCAGAGGATAATTAGGGCTATGGTTACTTCGTAAGAAATGGTTTGTGCTACGGCACGTAACGAGCCAATGAGGGCATATTTGGAGTTTGATGCCCATCCGGAGCCCAAGATAGTATAGACGGTAAGACTTGAAATAGCAAGAATAAAAAGAATACTAATAGTTAGATCCGCTTGCGGCGTAGGTATCGGAAATGGTGCTCATATAATTATTGCTAGGGTAAGGGCTAATGTTGGGGTTAAAATAAACAGTATTTGTGATGCTGTTGCTGGTCGGACAGGTTCTTTAACAAATAGTTTAATCCCGTCAGCGATAGGTTGGAGAAGTCCAAATGGGCCTACTTTATTAGGGCCTTTGCGATGTTGTATATAACCTAAAACTTTTCGTTCAATTAGTGTAAAGAATGCCACTGCAAGTAAAATGGGGGCAATAAATAAAATTGGGTGGGTAAATTTTAGTACTTGAGTCATTGAAGTTAGCGAGGGGATTTGAACCCCTAGTGTAAAGGGCTTAGGTCTTTCGCATAGCCATGTTCTGCCACGCTAACAAATTATAGACTTTAATAATTAAATAGGTAACAGCTAATTAAGTTGTCGACATTAGTAGAATTTATGGCTTAAAGATGCATTGGCCACGTTACTTCGGTCCTTTCGTACTAGGAGTAACTCTTTATAGATAGAAACCGACCTGGATTGCTCCGGTCTGAACTCAGATCACGTAGGGTTTTAATCGTTGAACAAACGAACCTTCAGTAATGGCTGCACCACTGGGATACCCTGATCCAACATCGAGGTCGTAAGCCTACTTGTCGATATGGGCTCTTGAAGTAGATTGCGCTGTTATCCCCAGGGTAACTTGTTCCGTTGATCGATTATCGGGTCAGTAAACGTTAGTATGCTAATTTTTAGAATTGTGGTTCTTAAATAAAGATTGTAGTCTTTCCGTCGTGGAGGATATGTTTTACTCCGCGGTCACCCCAACCAAAAACCTCATAGTACAGGCTTAAAGTTATAAGGAGATATGTGGTTAAGTTACTATTTGGTTTTAAGCTCCATGGGGTCTTCTCGTCTTATATGAGTATTCCCGCTTCTTCACGGGAAGATCAATTTCACTGATCAAAAAGAGGAGACAGTAAAACCCTCGTGATGCCGTTGATACGAGTCCCCATTTAAAGAACAAGTGATTATGCTACCTTCGCGCGGTTAGGATACCGCGGCCGTTAAAAATTCACTGGGCAGGCTGGACCTCTTATCATAAATCAAGAGGCGATGTTTTTGGTAAACAGGCGGGGCTTTCATTTGCCGAATTCCTTCTCTTTTTTTAAATCTTTCCTGAAATGCACTAGTGTTAGGTTAACGAGCAAATACTGCATGGTTTTCTTGTGAGTGTTGCTGCAGTAAGTTCAGATTCGGTAATTACCAATGGTTTATCCATGTTGGTGTATGTTTGCATTTTGGAGAATTATTAATTCTTGTTACTTATCCCAGCATGGTGTCTTCCATATTTATATGGAGTCATTCATTATAAATTAGGGGTTCATTAAGGTTGATGGTATTTTAGAGGGATTAGGTTAAGCTTTGACGCTTTTTAAAAGATGGCTGCTTTCAGGCCCACTTGGTAGTAATTAAAACTTTACCCTGTTGTTTAGGTTGTATCCTGTCTTAAATAAGCTGTTCCTTATTTAAATAACTCTTAAGTTTAAAATTTTGTTGGGATTCATTAGAAAACTTAAGGCAGAACTTATATTCTTTTCATGAATAACCAGCTATTTCTAGGCTCGGTAGGCTTTTCACTTCTACTTAAAAATCTCCCCACTATATTGCCACAGAGACGGGTTAGCCCAATAGGCTGTTTTGAAGTAGCTCGCCTAGGTTCGGGGTTTAAAACTTAAATTCCGTTTTGCTTATTAAGTCTTGCTAGGCCATGATGCAAAAGGTACGAGGTAAATTCTCTGCTATAAATAGCTTAAATTGTTTCATTGTTATTTCATTTTTCCCTTGCGGTACTGTTTCTATAGCGCTTAGAGCTTTTTCAATCGCCTTTACTTAAGGAGTTAAAATGTTTTATTTAATAAATTTAAGACTGTTAGACTTATAAAGTAACTTAAGGCTAAATTTTGGGCTCAAAATGGTCTGGGTTACACGGACATTCTTCCGGTGTAAGCGGAAAGCTTTAATTAAGCTACATTTTGTTATTCCAAGTACACTTTCCAGTACACTTACCATGTTACGACTTGCCTCTTCTAAGATGCGATTAATAGGTTAATTTAACTGGTGAAAAGCTGTTGAAGAGGGTGACGGGCGGTTTGTACGCGTTCCAGGGCCTAATTAAGTAGGGCTCTCTATTCCCTACTTACTACTAAATCCACCTTCATGACCTTGTTTCATGCAGTAATTCGTGTGTTCTAGATTAGAAATTGTAGCTCATTTCTTCCATTTTATAAGCTGCACCTTGACCTGACGTTTTGGCTTTAAGCCCTTTTGCTTACTTTTTCTCACTCAAGCGATAAGCTTACGACGGAGGTATACAGGCTGGATAGCAAAAAATGGTTAGGTAGATCGTGGATCATCGATTATAGAACAGGCTCCTCTAGTTGGGTGGAACACCGTCAAATCCTTTGGGTTTTAAGCTAGGCTCGTAGTACCCTGGCGTTTTGAGTGTAGTTTAGATTTACGGTGTGGCATAGTGGGGTATCTAATCCCAGTTTGTACCCAAACTGTCGTGTATTCAAGAGTTTAATTAGAGTAACTTTCGTTTTTGGGGTTCTAATAGGTAAGCTTTCAACAGCTAAGCCATTATTCAACTCTAACTTAGAGGTTCTTTAATCACGCTTGACGCCGGTGGTTATTAACTTGAGTCCGCCGGTATGGCCGCGGCGGCTGGCACCGGGTTGGCCGACCCTCTTTTCTTTAACTGACTCAGGCTTTCGCCTATAGACAATGTTGATCACTGCTGACTACCTTTGGAGGCGTGGTGAAACTAGGCGTCATGGGCAAGGATTCTGTGCCTGATGCCGGCTCCTTTTCCTTTTACAGGTTTTAAGGGCGTTTTCACGGGGTTGCTGAGACTTGCATGTGTAAGTTAAGAAACAGTTAATATTAAAGTCAGGATTAAACTTATTACTCCTAGAACTTTTTAAGGTTCATCTTAGCGTTTTCAGCACTGTGCTTTGGGTTTAAGCTATAGGAGTTCAAAACATAGTTTAATTAGAATATTGGCTTTGGGAGTCAGCGGAAAAGGTTAAATTCCTTTTGTTTTGATACTGAGCTTTTACTTGGGCTTGCACCAAGAACAGTTGGCTCCTAAAGCCAATGGAAGACTTTTTTCCATTAAAAGCAGTCGTGGGTAAAGTATAAGTTTACATTCTTTGGCTTACAAGACCAATGCTTTAGTTTAAGCTACCATGAC